GCGAAAATTGTTATGGATTAAATTATAAGAAAGTTTTTAGGTCAAAAATGAATATTTGTGAACAATGTGGATATCATTTGAAAATGAGTAGTTCAGATAGAATCGAACTTTCGGTTGATTCGGGCACTTGGGATCCTATGGACGAAGACATGGTCTCTATTGACCCCATTGAATTTCACTCGGAAGAGGAACCTTATAGAGATCGTCTCGATTCATATCAAAGAAAGACAGGTTTAACTGAGGCTGTTCAAACAGGCATAGGTCAACTAAATGGGATTTCCATAGGAATTGGGGTTATGGATTTCCAGTTCATGGGAGGTAGTATGGGATCCGTAGTAGGCGAGAAAATCACCCGGTTGATCGAATATGCTACTAATAGATCTCTACCTGTTATTATAGTGTGTGCTTCTGGAGGAGCACGCATGCAAGAAGGAAGTTTGAGCTTGATGCAAATGGCTAAAATATCTTCCGCTTTATATGATTATCAATTCAATAAAAAGTTATTCTATGTATCAATCCTTACATCTCCTACAACCGGTGGAGTAACGGCCAGTTTTGGTATGTTGGGAGATATCATTATTGCTGAACCCAATGCTTACATTGCATTTGCGGGTAAAAGAGTAATTGAACAAACATTGAATAAGACAGTACCCGACGGTTCACAAGCGGCTGAGTATTCATTCCATAAGGGCTTATTTGATCCAATCGTACCACGTAATCCTTTAAAAGGTGTTCTGAGTGAATTATTTCAGCTACACGGTTTCTTTCCCTTGAATCAAAATTCAAGTAGAGCGCTAGGCTCAGGTATTTGTAGCGAACTTTAGTTCATCGGAATCAAAGTCAAAATAAGAAGAGTGGGGTTTTCTTTAGTAACATAAGTTCTATAGGAAGTTTCGGATAATTACTTTTTTTTTATCCATATTTTTTATCCTACCCCTATTCAGGATTAGTAATCAGCAACTCTCTATCAAGAGGAAAAGAGTGAATTCTTCCTTCCGCGGAAAGGAATTGGGAAAAAATTCAAAAGAATTTCATGTTCCCTTCTTTCATATTAATATATATCGTATTAATAATATATAAATAGACCGTATTAATCTATATATATTAATCTATATATATAGATTAATTCAAATCTATTAAGGGAAGTGTTGTATATTTTTTTTATCTCCCGAGAACTTACATTTTGACTATGAATTCCTGTTGGATCGGATTCTAACGAATCCTTAGGAAACTCGTAAGAAACTCTTTATTAGAAGATAAGGGCGGTAGGACAAGAATAATAAAGCAGATTATCAGCCATATATTTCTTGTAGAAAGATAATATAGGGACACTTATTTAGCTCTACATTCCTTGCACTTATTATATATATATATACTTAATAATACTTATAATAGATATACTTATCATAACATAAGATATCTTTATAACAGGTACAAATATTAAATCGAGGTACCCATTCTATGACAGATCTCAATTTACCCTCTATTTTTGTGCCTTTAGTGGGCTTAGTGTTTCCTGCAATTGCAATGGCTTCTTTATCTCTTCATGTTCAAAAAAACAAGATTGTTTAGATCCGATAGGGAAAAATTTCATCAATTTATTTCAACACTTGGACTTGGATCATAGATATCTATTTAGTGGAATATGGTACGACATGTGGCTCCTTCCGAGCACAAATAAAAAAGTGGTTATGCATGCGGATACATGATATATGGATAAATCCATATGCATGTATATGTGGGGATAGCGGTTTTAAAATGGATCAGCAGATATCTGAAATAGAAAGTCAACGTATCTATATTATGTAGATATACATAGTGGTATCATATGAAGGGGATGTTATTATTTTATATCTAACCAATTCGATGAATTACTCCTAATAGTTCACATCATAATAGTGCTAGTTGATGAGAGTGACTTCGGGAGCAAAACAAAAAAAAAAAGTAAAATCAAATTCATTTGGCTTATTCCCTTCTCTCAATTCCAATAGGGTGCAACTGGATCTAGTATGAACTATCGATCAGAACGTATATGGGTAGAACTTATAACGGGGTCTCGAAAAACAAGTAATTTCTGCTGGGCCTGTATCCTTTTTTTAGGTTCACTAGGGTTCTTATTGGTTGGAACTTCCAGTTATCTTGGTAGGAATCTGATATCCTTATTCCCGTCTCAGCAAATAATTTTTTTTCCACAAGGAATCGTGATGTCTTTCTATGGGATCGGGGGTCTGTTCATTAGTTCCTATTTGTGGTGCACAATTTCGTGGAATGTAGGTAGTGGTTATGATAGATTCGATAGAAAAGAAGGAATAGTGTGTATTTTTCGTTGGGGATTTCCTGGAATAAATCGTCGCATCTTCCTTCGATTACTTATGAGAGATATCCAATCGATCAGAATAGAAGTTAAAGAGGGTCTTTATCCTCGACGTGTCCTTTATATGGAAATCAGAGGCCAGGGCGCCATTCCCTTGACTCGTACTGATGAGAATTTGACTCCACGAGAAATTGAACAAAAAGCTGCGGAATTGGCCTATTTCTTGCGCGTTCCAATTGAAGTATTTTGAAATGAACTGAAAGAATGAATGCTTTCTCAGTATGAGAGAAGGAACCCCCTTATTTAATATAACTGAAGTTTCTTCGGAACGTTCATTCGAGCAAAACATGTTAAATTCTATTTACCCCGTTCCGTTGGTAATCCTTCCGTGGCCATAGACCATAGAATAAAGCAGGCGGACGTATACGGAACAACCATAATAAGAAGCAATTTTGGTCGACCAAAACTATTTTTGATGCATATAGAACTCAATTCTACTAGTAACAAGTCTAATAAGTATGTATTCATCACACATATCAGAGCACTTCGGAATACAGTACATAATTTCTTCCCTTTTTAGGGCCAATACTTTGAATTGATACATTCGATACAGATGTATCATATCTCGTTAATTATCTTTCTTTTGTCAATCGATGTTTCTTTTTTGATCTTAGCTCTTTGATGACCAAACGCTTAGATTTTTCATAACTATCTCTCTCGTTTTGCCACCCATTTCGGATTTCATTATTAATATTCTTCAGAAATATCCCTTCAATTATTCCTGGGTTGAGGGTAGCCAGTGAGAAATATTTCGAAAAAAAAAAAATAATTGAGGGGAGTTCTTTCGTCTAGAAATCCAAATAATATTCATTATGTCAAGTGGTTCTTTTGGGCATTCATCGAAAGAACAAATGAGGATATAATTGGTGCGAATTTGACCAACTGAGATATCTGGGAAAAATATTTGATTATTTCTTCATTCGAAACGGACCCTTATTCTATTTCTATATTCTTTTTAGATCCAAGGACTAAACAATTCAAAAAAAAAAAGGAATAGATCCATAGGTTCCATACCTTGTTATAGAACTCATGCTTCATAGAAATATCGGATCAGATAGAGTCGGCGAATGAAGCGGGTTCATTAACAATTCACAGATTCAAAGTGTCAAAAAAGAAAGCATTGACTCCCCTCCCATATCTTGCATCTATAGTCTTTTTGCCCTGGTGGATCTCTCTCTCATTTAATAAAAGCCTGGAACCTTGGGTTACTAATTGGTGGAATACCGGACAATCCGAAACTTTTTTGAATGATATTCAAGAAAAGAACGTTCTAGAAAGATTTATAGAATTAGAACAACTATTCTTGTTGGATGAAATGATAAAAGAGTACCCGGAGACACAGATACAAAAGCTTCGTATAGGAATCCACAAAGAGACGATACAATTGGTCAAAATGCACAATGAAGATCATATCCACATCATTTTGCATTTCTCGACAAATATAATCTGTTTTGCTATTCTAAGTGGTTATTCTATTCTGGGTAATGAAGAACTTGTCATTCTGAATTCGTGGGTTCAGGAATTCCTCTATAGCTTAAGCGACACAATAAAGGCTTTTTCTATTCTTTTATTAACTGATTTATGTATCGGATTCCACTCACCCCGTGGTTGGGAAATAATGATTGGTTCGGTCTACAAAGATTTTGGATTTGCTCATAACGATCAAATTATATCTGGTCTTGTTTCCACTTTTCCAGTCATTCTAGATACAATTTTGAAATATTGGATCTTCCATTATTTAAATCGTGTATCTCCTTCACTTGTAGTGATTTATCATTCAATGAATGAATGAATGAAGAACTCATTTGATCTGCTGATATCAATCAAATCATGATGCTACTTCGTACATAAACAAACCATTTTGAAGCTTACTCACTCTTTATACTTCTACCCACCCAGGGATTCCTCCTATATTTCAGTACAATTATTCCAGTACAATGGCAGAATCGTGGATAGGGAACTATACTAGCTACCTACCTAATTTATTGTAGAAATTTCCGGGATCAATGATTGGACCATGCAAAATAGAAATACCTTTTCTTGGGTAAAGGAAGAGATGACTCGATTCATTTCCGTATTGATCATGATATATGTAATAACGCGGACATCTATTTCAAACGCATATCCCATTTTTGCGCAGCAGGGTTATGAAAATCCACGAGAAGCAACTGGGCGTATTGTATGTGCCAATTGCCATTTAGCTAATAAGCCCGTGGATATTGAGGTTCCACAAGCTGTGCTGCCTGATACTGTATTTGAAGCAGTTGTTCGAATCCCTTATGATATGCAACTGAAACAAGTTCTTGCTAATGGTAAAAAGGGGGCTTTGAATGTGGGGGCTGTCCTTATTTTACCCGAGGGATTCGAATTAGCTCCCCCCGATCGTATTTCTCCCGAGCTGAAAGAAAAGGTGGGCAATCTGTCTTTTCAGAGTTATCGCCCCACTAAAAGAAATATTCTTGTGGTGGGTCCTGTTCCTGGTCAGAAATATAGTGAAATCGTCTTTCCCATTCTTTCTCCGGACCCTTCTACTAAGAAAGACGTTCACTTCTTAAAATATCCCATATACGTAGGCGGGAACAGGGGAAGGGGTCAGATTTATCCCGATGGGAGCAAGAGTAACAAT